GCTCGTTGCATACCTTGATCCACCACTGTCCGAATAGCATTTCCCGCTGCGGTTTGAGCGGCAAATGGTGTACCTCTTCTTGTACCCTTGAATCCACAAGTACCGGCGGAGGACCAAGAAATTACTCGACCCCGTACATCTGTAACCGTAACAATGGTATTGTTAAAACTTGCTTGAACATGAATAACTCCCTTTGGTATTCTACGCACATTCTTACGTGAACCAATACGTCTATTTCTACGTGAACCAATTTTTTGTATAGGTTTTGCCATATTTTACCATCTCATAAATATAAGTCAGAGATATATGGATATATCCATTTCATATCCAAACGGATCCTGGTTTTTACTTATTTTTTTGCACATCTGTACATCAGGTCCTTTAGATTTCGGGAGTCCTTTTTAGTTTAAAAAGATTATCCTTGTCTTTGTTTATGTCTCGGGTTAGAGCAAATTACTATAATTCGTCCCCGCCTACGGATCAATCGACATTTTTCACAAATTTTACGAACAGAGGCCCTTATTTTCATATTTGTTACCCCTTTTCTTAATTCTGAATCTACTTAATTGGAAGAAAATGAGTTTCTTAAAATTTTTAACTTCGAATTGTATCCATACGAAAGAATGTTGCAATCAAAAAACCATCTAATTATTTGAGTCTTTACTTTTGAATATACAATGAATATACAAATTATATGCCTTTTAATTGAATCATATTAAGTTACTAGAATTTTTATTTACTGGAACTAGTCAAAGAGACATAATATTCGAAAGCTGCCCCTTTTTATCCCAAATATGCTAGTTCCGCACATAATTTGGCTATCAGAAAGATTACCATATATAACACAAAATTTCCCCGCCGATTCCTTCTATTCGAGCCTCTCGGTCTGTCATTACCCCTCGAGAAGTAGAAAGAATTACAATACCCATTCCGCCTAAAATTCTCGGAATTCGTTGATAGTTAGAATAGATTCGTAGACCGGGCCGGCTGATCCGTTTTAAATTTAAAACAGTTCTATATGGTCCTTTCCTATTTCTCCTATGTCGTAGGGTTAAAACCAAAAAATCTTTAGTGCTTTCCTGATGTTTTCTCACGTTTTCAATAAAGCCTTCTCGTAAAATAATTTTAACAATATTTTCAGTGATGTTAGTAGAGGGTATTCGCACTGTTCTTTTTTCATTCATGTCAGCATTTCGTATAGAGGTTATTATGTCAGCAATAGTGTCTTTACTCATGATAAACTAAGATTATTGTTGCCCCCGAATTTTGATATAATCAACATGCTCTATTTCTTTATTTTTTTCTGAATTCATAAATAGTTATGAATTTTAAAAGGTATATACGTGATATACAAACAATCTACTAAAATTAAATTAATCAATTCAAATACTATAAACTATATCACGGTATTCCCTTATAATACTTCAGGTGCTAATGAAACGATTTTAGTGAAATTTAATTGTCTTAATTCCCGGGGGATCGCGCCAAAAATCCGGGTTCCCTTTGGATTTCCTTCTTGATCAATAACAACTGCCGCATTGTCATCATATCGTATTATTATACCGTTCTCGCGTTTGAGTTCTTTACAAGTACGTACAATTACAGCTCGGATCACTTCTGATCTTTCTAAAGGTGTATTTGGTACTGCTTCTTTGATTACAGCAACAATAACGTCACCAATATGAGCATATCGTCGATTACTAGCTCCTATGATTCGAATACACATCAATTCGCGGGCCCCGCTGTTATCCGCTACATTCAAATGGGTTTGAGGTTGAATCATATCTTTTTTTTTTTGTTTTGTGTTTAAAAATGGAAAGGGTGAAAAAAAAAGCAATATTGTTTGTTCAAAACAAGAAACCTACAATAGTTTTTTTATCAAAAAAACTATTTCCTTTTATTCTACATCCCTATCCTATACCGAAAGAATAAATTGAGTTCGTATAGGCATTTTTGATGCCGCTATTGAAATAGCCCTTCTAGCTATATTTTCGGCCACCCCGCTCATTTCATAAAGTATTCTGCCGGGTTTAACAACAGCTACCCAATATTCGGGAGATCCCTTCCCCGAACCCATACGTGTTTCTGTAGGTCTTACTGTAACTGGTTTGTCTGGAAATATACGTACCCAAATTTTTCCACCGCGGCGTGCATTTCGTGTCATTGCTCGTCGCCCCGCTTCTATTTGTCTAGACGTGATCCAAGCGGGTTCAAGTGCTTGAAGAGCATATCTACCAAAGCAAATACGATTACCTCGATAAGATATTCCTTTCATTCTTCCTCTATGTTGTTTACGGAATCTGGTTCTTTTGGGGTTATAGTTGATGGTTGTTTATCAATTCCACCCATCTCTACTACAGAACCGGACATGAGAATTTCTTCTCATCCAGCTCCTCGCGAATTAAACGATTCAAAATAAAAGACATGGTGAATAATATACTGAATTGGGGGATTCTTTGAAATTTCATTTAATAGAATTTTTTTTTTTTATCTTGTGATT